GTCCCTGTAGCTTAATAAAAAGCATAACACTGAAGATGTTAAGACGGTTACCACATGAACCCAAGGACAAAAGACTTAGTCCTAACCTTATAGTTAGTTTCTGCTAGATATATACATGCAAGTATCCGCACTCCAGTGTAAATGCCCTCTAACCTCCTTACCAAGGCAATCAGGAGCAGGTATCAGGCGCACTAAGTCCCCCTGTAGCCCAAGACACCTTGCTCAGCCACACCCCCACGGGTATTCAGCAGTAATCGACATTAAGCAATAAGTGAAAACTTGACTTAGTCATAGCAATCCCATTTAGGGTTGGTAAATCTTGTGCCAGCCACCGCGGTCATACAAGAAACCCAAATTAACTCTATGCGGCGTAAAGAGTGGCTCCAGTAATATCCCCTACAACTAAAATTAAAATGCAACTAAGCTGTCATAAGCCCAAGATGCACCTAAACCTCCCATGAACATATTTTAGTCCTAAGATTAACCACAACCCACGAAAGCCAAGGCACAAACTGGGATTAGATACCCCACTATGCTTGGCCCTAAATCTTGATCCTTCCTTCACTGAAGCATCCGCCCGAGAACTACGAGCACAAACGCTTAAAACTCTAAGGACTTGGCGGTGCTCTAAACCCATCTAGAGGAGCCTGTTCTGTAATCGATAACCCACGATGTACCTAACCCTCCCTCGCCAAATCAGCCTATATACCGCCGTCGCCAGTTCACCTTTACTGAAGGCCCAACAGTGAACACAATAGTCCAGACCCACTAACAAGACAGGTCAAGGTATAGCCCATGGGAGGGAAGAAATGGGCTACATTCTCTAAACTAGAGTATACTGCAAGGGACGTGAAATCTTCCCCAAAAGGCGGATTTAGCAGTAAAGCGGAACAATAATGTCCCCTTTAAACCGGCTCTAGAGCACGTACATACCGCCCGTCACCCTCCTCACAAGCTATCAACCTACTAACTAATACACCACCAAGCTAAAGATGAGGTAAGTCGTAACAAGGTAAGCGTACCGGAAGGTGCGCTTAGTCCACCGAGATGTAGCTATAAATAAAAGCACTCAGCTTACGCCTGAAAGATACCTGCCTCCCACAGGTCATCTCGAAGCCAACTCTAGCCCAATGACATACAACCCACCTATCAACCAAAACTCACTCTCAATCAGAAACTAAAACATTCTCTCCTGACCTAGTATAGGCGATAGAAAAGTCCCACAATGGCGCCATAGAGACTCACGTACCGTAAGGGAAAGATGAAATAACAGTGAACAAACCCAGCAAACAACAGCAAAGATTAACCCTTGTACCTTTTGCATCATGATTTAGCGAGAACACCCAAGCAAAGTGCACTTAAGCTTGTCCCCCCGAAACTCGAGCGAGCTACTCTCAAGCAGCTATCCGTTGAGCAAACCCGTCTCTGTCGCAAAAGAGTGGGATGACTTGTTAGTAGAGGTGAAAAGCCAACCGAGCCGAGTGATAGCTGGTTGCCTGTAAAATGAATTTAAGTTCTCCCTTGACCCTCCTCTACGGACGCTTAATCTAAACCTTAACACGAAGCAAGTCAAGGGCTACTCAAAGGAGGTACAGCTCCTTTGAAGAAGAGTATATTCTCTCCCTAGCGGATAATAACCCCCCCCTCCCCCCTGTAGGCCTTTAAGCAGCCAACAACAAAGAATGCGTCAAAGCTCCATACAAAAAAATATAAAAACCATAAGACTCCCTTCATGGCTAACAGGCCAACCTATCCCAATAGGAGAACTAATGCTAAAATGAGTAACTTGGGGGCACTACCCCCTCCATGGCGCGAGCTTACATTCCCCCATTATTAACAAATTACGCAACTCATATCTTTAACCCCAGACAAGAGGCGATATTAAATACGTCTGTTAACCCCACTCAGGAGCGCCTACCAGAAAGACTAAAACCCGTAAAAGGAACTAGGCAAACCACCAAGGCCCGACTGTTTACCAAAAACATAGCCTTCAGCCACTCAAGTATTGAAGGTGATGCCTGCCCAGTGACATTGTTTAACGGCCGCGGTATCCTAACCGTGCGAAGGTAGCGCAATCAATTGTCTCATAAATCGAGACCAGTATGAATGGCTAAACGAGGTCTTAACTGTCTCTTACGGGTAGTCAGTGAAATTGATCTTCCTGTGCAAAAGCAGGGATAAGCCCATAAGACGAGAAGACCCTGTGGAACTTAAAAATCAATGGCCACACACATAAATCCCCCTCCTACTCAAGGTTTATTTGCCCATTAATAATGCTGGCCTATATTTTTTGGTTGGGGCGACCCTGGAGAAAAACAAAGCCTCCAGAACTAGGACCACCCCTCTTAACCCAGAGCAACCCCTCAACGTACTAATAGTAACCAGACCCAATAAAATTGACCAATGGACCAAGCTACCCCAGGGATAACAGCGCAATCCCCTCCAAGAGCCCCCATCGACGAGGGGGTTTACGACCTCGATGTTGGATCAGGACATCCTAGTGGTGCAGCCGCTACTAAGGGTTCGTTTGTTCAACGATTAATAGTCCTACGTGATCTGAGTTCAGACCGGAGCAATCCAGGTCGGTTTCTATCTATGACGGACTATCCCCAGTACGAAAGGACAGGGATAAGTGAAGCCAATGCTACAAGCACGCCTCCTATACCAAGTAATGAACTCAACTAAACTACCAAAGACACCCCACAACCTACGTCCTAGAAAAGGACTAAGCTAGCGTGGCAGAGCTTGGCAAATGCAAAAGGCTTAAGCCCTTTACCCAGAGGTTCAAATCCTCTCCCTAGCTGCTCTTATAAATGACGCACATAACTAACCCCCACATCCTAGCCAACCTCACCATGTCCTTGTCCTACATTGCCCCAATCCTAATCGCTGTAGCCTTCTTGACACTAGTAGAACGGAAAATTCTAAGCTATATACAGGCCCGAAAAGGCCCAAATATTGTAGGCCCTTTCGGCCTACTACAACCCATAGCAGACGGAGTTAAACTTTTCATTAAAGAGCCGATCCGTCCATCCACCTCATCCCCCTACCTGTTCATTACGACCCCAATCCTAGCCCTCATACTAGCAATCACAATTTGAGTTCCACTTCCCCTGCCCTTCGCCCTCACTGACTTAAATCTGGGGCTCCTATTCCTCCTAGCCATATCTAGTCTAGCAGTATATTCAATCTTATGGTCAGGGTGGGCCTCAAACTCCAAATACGCCTTAATCGGGGCACTACGAGCAGTTGCCCAGACCATCTCTTACGAAGTAACACTAGCCATCATTCTTCTCTCCGTAATCATCCTAAGTGGCAACTACACCCTAAACACTCTTGCCACCGCACAAGAGCCCCTATACCTTATTTTCTCCTCTTGACCCCTTACAATAATATGATACATTTCAACCCTGGCTGAAACCAACCGCGCCCCATTTGACCTCACAGAGGGAGAATCAGAGCTAGTTTCAGGGTTCAATGTAGAATACGCCGCCGGGCCATTCGCACTTTTCTTTTTAGCCGAGTACGCAAATATCATACTAATAAACGCATTAACTACCATCCTCTTCCTGAACCCAAGCTTCTTAAACCCCCCTAAAGAGTTCTTCCCCATCATCCTTGCCACAAAAACTCTTCTTCTCTCTGCAGGGTTCTTGTGAATTCGTGCCTCATACCCACGATTCCGTTACGACCAGCTCATGCACTTACTCTGAAAAAATTTCCTCCCTCTAACACTGGCACTGTGCCTATGGCATATCAGCCTGCCAATTTGCTACGCAGGCCTACCTCCTTACCTAAGGAAATGTGCCTGAATACTAAAGGGTCACTGTGATAAAGTGAACATAGAGGTACACCAACCCTCTCATTTCCTAGTGAACCTTAGAAAAGTAGGAATTGAACCTACACATAAGGGATCAAAACCCTTCATACTCCCTTTATATTATTTCCTAGTAAGGTCAGCTAATAAAGCTATCGGGCCCATACCCCGAAAATGATGGTTTAACCCCTTCCCTCACTAATGAACCCCCAGGCAAAATTAATCTCCCTTACTAGCCTGCTCCTAGGCACAACCATCACAATTTCCAGCAATCACTGAATAATGGCCTGGACCGGCCTAGAGATCAACACTCTTGCTATTCTCCCTCTCATTTCAAAATCCCACCACCCCCGAGCCATTGAAGCCACAATCAAATACTTCCTAGTGCAAGCCTCTGCATCAGCATTAATTCTATTTTCTAGCACAGTCAATGCTTGGACTACCGGCCAATGAGACATCACCCAACTAACCCACCCCCTAGCTTGCCTACTATTAACAATGGCAATTGCAATAAAACTAGGACTTGTCCCATTCCACTTCTGATTCCCAGAGGTCTTACAAGGCTCATCCCTGACCACTGCCCTTCTGCTTTCCACGGCCATGAAACTCCCCCCACTTGTTCTCCTCACCCTCTCACACCCGTCACTCAACCCCCTGCTACTAATCACCATGGCCGTTGCCTCAGCGGCCCTAGGGGGGTGAATGGGACTAAACCAAACCCAAACTCGCAAAATCCTGGCTTTCTCCTCCATCTCCCACCTGGGGTGAATGGCTGCTATCATCATCTTTAACCCAAAACTCTCACTATTAACTTTCTACCTGTACGCTCTAATAACCTCCTCTACATTCCTTACCCTTAACACAATAAAAACCCTCAAACTATCAACAATAATAACTGCCTGGACAAAAACCCCTGCTCTAAGTATAACCCTCATGCTCACCCTTCTTTCCCTGGCAGGACTCCCCCCACTAACAGGCTTCCTCCCAAAATGAATAATTATCCAGGAGCTAACCAAACAAGAAATAACCCCCGCAGCCACAATCATGGCCCTCCTGTCCCTGTTAAGCCTATTCTTCTNCCNCCGCCTGACATACTGCGCAACAATCACCCTGCCCCCAAACTCCGCAAATCACATAAAACAATGACGCATTAGCAAATCAACAAACCCCCTCCTCGCTCCCCTTCTAGCCCCATCTATTATCTTACTCCCTCTCTCCCCCATAATCCCTGCAATTACCTAGAAACTTAGGATCACCCCTAAACCGAAGGCCTTCAAAGCCTTAGACAAGAGTTTAACTCTCTTAGTTTCTGCTAAGACCCGCAGGATATTAACCTACATCTTCTAAATGCAACTCAGACACTTTAATTAAGCTAGAGTCTTCCCCCTAGGTAGATGGGCTTCGATCCCACAAAACTATAGTTAACAGCTAAATGCCTAAACCAACTGGCTTCTACCTAACATATTCACCTAGGCCTCAGTGCAAATTTAATGCACATCAATGAGCTTGCAACTCAACATGAACTTCACTATGAGACCGATAAGAAGAGGAATCAAACCTCTGTAAAAAGGACTACAGCCTAACGCCTTTACACTCAGCCATCTTACCAGTGACCTTCATTAATCGATGACTATTCTCCACCAACCACAAAGACATTGGCACACTTTACCTCATCTTTGGAGCATGAGCCGGAATAATCGGCACAGCCCTAAGCCTACTTATTCGAGCAGAATTAGGACAGCCTGGGACTCTACTAGGAGATGACCAAATTTATAATGTAATCGTTACCGCCCATGCCTTCGTAATAATTTTCTTCATAGTCATACCAATTATAATCGGGGGATTTGGCAACTGACTAGTCCCCCTCATAATTGGCGCCCCCGACATAGCATTCCCCCGAATAAATAACATAAGCTTCTGACTGCTCCCCCCCTCCTTCCTACTCTTACTCGCCTCCTCTACAGTAGAAGCTGGGGCTGGAACAGGGTGAACTGTCTACCCCCCTCTCGCCGGCAATCTAGCACATGCAGGGGCCTCAGTAGACCTGGCTATTTTCTCTCTTCACCTAGCAGGCATCTCCTCCATCCTCGGAGCAATTAACTTCATCACAACCGCCATTAACATAAAACCCCCAGCTCTTACACAATATCAAACGCCCCTATTTGTCTGATCTGTGCTCATTACCGCCATTCTCTTACTACTGTCCCTTCCTGTCCTCGCCGCTGGCATCACAATACTACTCACAGACCGCAATCTAAACACTACATTCTTTGACCCTGCTGGAGGAGGAGACCCCATCCTGTACCAGCACCTATTCTGATTTTTCGGCCACCCAGAAGTCTACATCTTAATTCTCCCAGGATTCGGAATTATCTCCCATGTAGTAACCTACTACACAGGCAAAAAAGAGCCTTTTGGCTATATAGGAATGGTGTGAGCTATGCTCTCTATCGGATTCTTAGGCTTCATCGTTTGAGCACACCACATATTTACCGTAGGAATGGATGTAGATACCCGAGCCTACTTCACCTCCGCTACCATAATTATCGCTATTCCAACTGGAATTAAAGTCTTCAGCTGATTGGCCACACTGCACGGAGGGACAGTCAAGTGAGACCCTCCCATGCTATGAGCTCTAGGCTTTATCTTCTTATTCACTGTCGGAGGACTAACAGGAATCGTACTAGCCAACTCTTCACTAGATATTGCCCTCCACGACACATACTACGTAGTAGCCCACTTCCACTATGTCCTCTCAATAGGAGCTGTTTTTGCAATTCTTGCAGGATTTACCCACTGATTCCCACTCTTCACAGGATATACCCTACACCCCACATGAGCCAAAGCCCACTTTGGAGCAATATTTGCTGGAGTCAACCTAACCTTCTTTCCACAACATTTCCTTGGCCTAGCAGGCATGCCACGACGATACTCAGACTACCCAGACGCTTACACCCTGTGAAACACCCTCTCCTCCATCGGCTCTCTTATCTCAATGACAGCAGTGATCATGCTAATATTCATTATCTGAGAGGCCTTCGCATCAAAACGAAAAATCCAACAACCAGCACTAACCAGCACCAACATTGAATGAATCCACGGTTGCCCACCCCCATACCACACCTTCGAAGAACCTGCCTTTGTCCAAGTCCAAGAAAGGAAGGAATCGAACCCTCAAATGATGGTTTCAAGCCAACCGCATTAAACCCATTATGCTTCTTTCTTTATGGAATGTTAGTAAAACAATTACATAACCTTGTCAAGGTTAAATTATAGGTGAAACCCCCATACATCCCTACACAACATGGCCAACCACTCACAATTTGGTTTTCAAGATGCCTCATCCCCCATTATAGAAGAACTAGTCGAATTCCACGACCACGCTCTGATAGTTGCATTAGCCATCTGCAGCTTAGTCCTTTATCTCCTAACTCTCATACTAGCAGAAAAATTGTCCTCAGACACCGTTGACGCCCAAGAAGTAGAACTAATCTGGACAATCCTACCTGCCATTGTCCTCATCATACTCGCACTCCCATCCTTACAAATCCTCTACATAATAGACGAAATCGACGAACCCGACCTGACTCTAAAAGCCATCGGCCACCAATGATACTGATCCTACGAATACACAGACTTTAAAGATCTGTCATTTGACTCATACATAGTCCCCACAGCCGAGCTCCCACTAGGACATTTCCGCCTGCTAGAAGTAGACCACCGAGTCGTCATCCCCATAGAATCCCCCATCCGCATTATCGTCACTGCCGACGACGTTCTCCACTCATGAGCAGTACCAAGCCTGGGGGTAAAAACTGATGCAATCCCAGGACGACTTAACCAAACATCATTTATCACTACCCGGCCCGGAATCTTCTACGGACAGTGCTCAGAAATCTGCGGGGCAAACCACAGTTACATGCCCATCGTAGTAGAATCCGCCCCCCTTAAATATTTCGAGAACTGATCCTCACTCCTATCATCTTAATCGCTAAGAAGCTATGCACCAGCACTAGCCTTTTAAGCTAGAGAAAGAGGACTGCCCCCCTCCTTAGTGGCATGCCACAACTAAACCCAAACCCATGATTCTTTATTATGCTCATTTCATGGCTAACCTTCTCACTCTTCATCCAACCAAAGCTTCTATCATTTATCTCCCACAACCCCCCCTGCAACAAAGACTTCACACCCACAAAAACTTCACCCTGACCCTGACCATGATCCTAAGCTTCTTTGACCAATTTGCAAGCCCATCCCTCCTAGGAATTCCTCTTGTCTTCCTAGCAACCCTATTCCCCGCCCTACTACTCCCAACACCAGACAATCGATGGGTCTCCAACCGCTTCTCTACCCTTCAATCCTGACTCCTACTATCAGTCACAAAACAACTCATAATCCCACTAGACAAAAAAGGACATAAATGAGCCCTGATCCTAATATCCCTATTAACCCTCCTACTCACAATCAACTTACTAGGCCTGCTACCTTATACATTCACTCCCACCACCCAACTATCAATAAATATAGCTCTAGCCTTTCCACTTTGACTCGCAACCCTACTCACAGGACTACGAAACCAACCATCAGCCTCCCTAGCTCACCTCCTCCCGGAAGGCACCCCCACCCCACTAATCCCAGCCCTAATCCTAATCGAAACTACTAGCCTACTCATCCGACCCTTGGCTCTAGGTGTTCGCTTAACAGCCAACCTCACAGCTGGCCATCTACTCATCCAACTAATCTCTACTGCTACCACTGTCCTATCCTTCACCATGCCTGCAGTGTCCCTCCTAACCCTAACCGTCCTGCTCCTGCTTACAATCCTAGAAGTGGCCGTAGCCCTAATTCAAGCCTACGTTTTTGTCCTTCTACTAAGCCTCTACCTCCAAGAAAACATCTAATGGCCCACCAAGCACACTCATACCACCTCGTAGACCCCAGCCCATGACCTATTTTTGGCGCCGCCGCCGCCCTACTCACTGCCTCGGGCTTAGTCATATGATTCCACCACAGCTCCCCACAGCTCCTAAGCCTAGGACTTCTCTCCACAGCCCTAGTCATATACCAATGATGACGAGACATTGTACGCGAAAGCACCTTCCAAGGTCACCACACTCCGACCGTACAAAAAGGCCTACGCTACGGCATAATCCTGTTCATCACATCAGAAGCATTCTTCTTCCTAGGGTTTTTCTGAGCATTCTTCCACTCCAGTCTGGTCCCAACCCCAGAGCTAGGCGGACAATGACCACCAACAGGGATTAAGCCACTCAACCCCCTGGAAGTTCCCCTACTCAACACCGCCATTCTCCTTGCCTCTGGCGTCACCGTCACATGAGCCCATCACAGCATTACAGAAGCCAACCGAAAACAAGCGGTCCAAGCCCTAACCATAACAGTACTTCTAGGCTTCTACTTCACAGCACTCCAAATAATAGAATACTACGAAGCCCCATTCTCTATTGCCGACGGGGTATATGGATCGACCTTCTTCGTCGCCACAGGATTCCACGGACTCCATGTTATCATCGGATCCTCCTTTCTACTAGTCTGCCTCCTACGACTGACTAAATTCCACTTCACATCAAATCACCACTTCGGCTTCGAAGCTGCAGCCTGATACTGGCACTTCGTAGATGTCATCTGATTATTCCTCTACATAACTATCTACTGATGAGGGTCTTGCTTTTCTAGTATATCAATTACAATAGACTTCCAATCTTTAAAATCTGGTCTAACCCCAGAGAGAAGCAATCAACATAATTCTATTCATACTCACCCTCTCCCTAGCCCTAAGCACTATTTTAACTGCAGTAAACTTCTGACTGGCCCAAGCAAACCCAGACACAGAAAAACTATCCCCATACGAATGTGGCTTTGACCCCCTTGGATCCGCACGACTCCCATTTTCGATCCGATTCTTCCTAGTTGCAATCTTATTCCTCCTGTTCGACCTGGAAATCGCCCTCTTACTCCCTCTACCATGAGCGACTCAACTCCACTCCCCCCTCACCACCCTAACCTGAACCTCCACTATCATCCTGCTACTCACCATTGGCCTTGCCTACGAATGAACACAAGGCGGCCTGGAGTGGGCCGAGTAACAAGAAAGTTAGTCTAGCCAAGACAGTTGATTTCGACTCAACAGACCACAACTTAACCCTGTGACTTTCTCTATGTCCCTCTTACATATAAGTTTCTACTCAGCTTTCACCCTAAGCATTCTAGGCCTGGCCTTCCACCGAACCCACCTAATTTCAGCCCTTCTATGTTTAGAAAGCATGATATTGTCCCTATACATTACTCTGTCCATATGACCAGTCGAAACTCAAACAGCATCCTCCACCCTAATACCAATTCTTATACTGACATTCTCCGCTTGCGAAGCCGGCACCGGCCTAGCCCTACTAGTTGCCTCCGCCCGATCCCACGGCTCAGACCACCTACACACCCTAAACCTCCTACAATGCTAAAAATCATTCTCCCCACCCTAATGCTCCTCCCAACAGCCCTCCTCTCCCCACCCAAGTACCTCTGAGCCAACACCACCCTACACAGCCTCCTTGTTGCCACTGTTAGCCTGCAATGACTCCTACCCACCTACTACCCAAACAAAGCCCTAACCCAATGAACCGGGATTGATTCAATCTCTTCTCCCCTATTGACCTTATCTTGCTGACTCCTCCCCCTTGTAATTATAGCAAGCCAAAACCATCTCCAACAAGAGCCACTAACACGCAAACGAATCTTCATTACAACCGTAATTTTAATCCAACCTTTCATCATTCTCGCTTTCTCCGCCTCAGAACTAGCGCTATTCTATATCTCATTTGAAGCAACCCTAATCCCCACTATAATTCTAATCACACGATGGGGAAGCCAACCAGAACGCCTAAGCGCAGGTATCTATCTACTATTCTATACCCTAATCAGCTCCCTCCCCCTATTAATTACAATCATATACCTCCATGCCCAAACCGGCACTCTCCACCTAACAATCATCAAACTCTCACCCCCCATATCTACCACCTCATGAACAAACCTACTATCAAGCCTCGCCCTCCTCATTGCCTTCATAGTCAAAGCCCCCTTATACGGCCTACACCTATGACTCCCCAAAGCCCATGTAGAGGCCCCAATTGCAGGATCCATACTACTTGCCGCCCTATTACTAAAGCTAGGAGGCTACGGTATTATGCGAACTACTGCCCTAATAACCCCCCTACTAAACCACCTACACTACCCCTTTCTTGCCCTAGCACTATGAGGGGCCCTAATAACAAGCTCCATCTGCCTGCGCCAAATCGACCTAAAATCAATAATCGCATACTCCTCTGTCAGCCACATGGGCTTAGTTATTGCCGCAACCATAATCCAAACTAACTGAGCATTCACGGGCGCAATAATCCTAATAATCTCACACGGCCTAACTTCCTCTATACTATTCTGCCTGGCCAACACAAACTATGAACGCACCCACAGCCGAATCTTACTTCTCGCACGAGGCCTACAATCCCTCCTCCCACTCATAGCAACTTGATGACTTCTAGCAAACCTTACCAACATAGCATTACCCCCAACTACCAATCTGATAGCAGAACTGACCATCATAATCGCCCTATTCAACTGATCTCCATTCACACTTATTCTCACTGGCATTGCAACCCTACTCACCGCCTCCTATACCCTATTTATACTCCTCGTAACCCAACGAGGCCCATTACCCACCCACATCCAATCCCTCCAAAACTCAAACACACGAGAACACCTCCTAATAACCCTCCACATCCTCCCACTACTCCTCCTAATCCTAAAACCAGAACTAATCTCAAGAATTCCTCGATGCAAGTATAGTTTAAACCAAACATTAGACTGTGATCCTAAAAATAGAAGTTAGACCCTTCTTACCTGCCGAGGAGAGGTCCAACCAACAAGAACTGCTAACTCCTGCGTCTGAGCCTAAACCCTCAGTCTCCTCAAACTTTTAAAGGATAACAGTAATCCATTGGTCTTAGGAGCCACTCATCTTGGTGCAAATCCAAGTAAAAGTACAATGGCCCTCCCACTAACCCTCAACACCCTCCTGGCCCTTACAATAGCAACCATCCTTATCCCCATGTTCCTCCCCCTCCTCTCAAACACCTTCCAAAACACCCCAACCACAATCACCCGCACCATCAAAACCGCTTTTTTCATCAGCACCCTTCCCACACTCATTTTCATACACTCAAACATAGAAAGCATCACCTCGCACTGAGAATGGAAATTCATCATAAACTTTAAAATCCCTATATCCCTAAAAATAGACCAATACTCCATAACGTTCCTCCCTATCGCACTATTCGTAACCTGATCCATCCTCCAATTCGCAACCTGATACATAGCCTCAGAGCCTTTCATTACTAAATTCTTCTCCTACCTCTTAATTTTCCTAATTGCCATACTACTATTAACCCTTGCCAACAACCTGTTCCTGCTATTTATCGGATGAGAAGGCGTAGGAATCATATCCTTCCTCCTCATCGGCTGATGATACGGCCGAGCAGAAGCCAACACCTCCGCCCTCCAAGCCGTTCTCTACAACCGAATCGGAGACATCGGACTCATTCTCTGCATAGCCTGACTAGCCTCTTCAACAAACACCTGAGAAATCCAACAAGCCTGCTCCCAACCCCAAACACCCACACTACCCTTACTCGGCCTCATCCTAGCCGCCACAGGAAAATCCGCCCAATTTGGTCTCCATCCGTGACTCCCAGCAGCCATAGAAGGACCCACCCCAGTCTCAGCCCTACTACACTCCAGCACAATAGTCGTAGCCGGAATTTTCCTACTCATCCGAACCCACCCAATACTATCCAACAACCCAATAATCCTCTCGCTATGTTTATGCCTTGGATCCCTCACCACACTATTTGCAGCCACATGTGCCCTCACACAAAACGACATCAAAAAAATCATCGCTTTCTCCACATCAAGCCAACTAGGACTGATAATAGTTACAATCGGATTAGACCTCCCACAACTAGCATTCCTTCACATTTCAACCCATGCCTTCTTCAAAGCAATACTATTCCTCTGCTCAGGATCCATCATCCACAACCTTAACGGAGAACAAGACGTTCGAAAGATAGGAGGACTACAAAAAGTACTCCCAACAACCACTGCATGCCTAACCATTGGGAACCTAGCCCTCATAGGTACCCCCTTCCTAGCAGGATTCTACTCAAAAGATCTCATTATTGAAAGCCTAAATACATCATACCTAAACACCTGAGCACTGCTTCTAACACTATTAGCTACAGCATTCACAGCAACCTACAGCCTACGCATATCACTCCTAGTCCAAACAGGCTTCACCCGCACCCTCCCCCTCTCCCCAGTGAATGAAAACAACCCAACAATCACCAAACCAATTATCCGCCTCGCCCTAGGCAGCATCATAGCTGGCCTATTAATTACCTCATACATCATCCCCACAAAAACCCCTCCAATAACCATACCCACCTCCACAAAAATAGCCGCAATTGCTGTCACCACACTAGGCATCATCCTAGCACTAGAACTATCCAAAATAGCCCACCACCTAACCACCCCCAAACAAACCCCCCTCACAAATTTCTCCTTAGCCCTAGGCTACTTCAATCCCCTAACCCATCGACTCAACACCACAAACCTACTAACCGCCGGCCAAAAAATTGCCTCCCACCTAATCGACCTCTCCTGGTACAAAAAAGCCGGCCCCGAAGGACTCGCCCTATTACAACTAAAAGCCTCCAAAACTTCAACCAACCTACACACAGGACTAATCAAGACCTACCTGGGATCTTTCGCCCTTACCATCCTCATCATCCTACTAACACAAACCTAACCCCTCCCCCAATGGCCCCAAACATCCGCAAACACCACCCCCTCCTAAAAATAGTCAATAACTCCCTAATCGACCTACCAACCCCCTCAAACATTTCAGCCTGATGAAACTTTGGCTCCCTCCTAGGGATTTGCCTCATGACACAAATCATCACAGGCCTGCTACTAGCAACCCACTACACGGCGGACACTTCTTTAGCCTTCACGTCCGTTGCACACACATGCCGAAACGTCCAATTCGGCTGACTAATCCGCAATCTCCATGCAAACGGAGCTTCATTTTTCTTTATCTGCATCTACCTGCATATTGGACGAGGTCTCTACTACGGCTCCTACCTGTATAAAGAAACCTGGAACACAGGAGTTATCCTATTACTCACCCTCATAGCAACCGCCTTTGTCGGCTACGTCCTTCCGTGAGGACAAATATCGTTCTGAGGGGCCACCGTCATCACCAACCTATTTTCAGCCATCCCCTACATCGGACAAACACTTGTAGAATGGGCCTGAGGTGGATTCTCAGTAGACAACCCCACCCTCACCCGATTCTTTGCCCTTCACTTCCTCCTCCCCTTTGCAATCTCAGGGCTAGTATTCATTCACCTAACCTTCCTCCACGAAACAGGATCAAACAACCCCCTAGGCATCTCCTCAAACTGTGACAAAATCCCATTCCACCCATATTTCTCAACAAAAGACCTCCTAGGTTTCACAATCATATTCATTCCACTAATGACCCTAGCCCTATTCTCCCCCAACCTTCTAGGAGACCCAGAAAACTTTACCCCAGCAAATCCACTTGTCACACCCCCCCACATCAAACCAGAATGGTACTTCCTATTCGCCTATGCCATTCTCCGATCCATCCCCAACAAACTAGGAGGCGTTCTTGCCCTTGCCGCCTCCATCCTGGTCCTTTTCCTCAGCCCTCTTCTACATAAATCAAAACAACGCACAATAACCTTCCGACCTATGTCCCAACTACTATTCTGAATCCTAATCTCCAACCTCCTCATCCTCACATGAATCGGAAGCCAACCAGTTGAACATCCCTTCATCATCATTGGCCAACTAGCCTCCCTAACCTACTTCACAACCCTCCTTGTCCTTTTCCCTATTATTGGAGCTCTCGAAAACAAAATACTTAATCTCTAAAATCAACTCTAATAGTTTATAAAAAACATTGGTCTTGTAAACCAAAGACTGAAGACCCCCACCTCTTCTTAGAGTTACCCCCTCAGAAAAAAAGGACTCAAACCTTTACCACCAACTCCCAAAGCTGGTATTCTCGCATTAAACTATTTTCTGATACCCCCCCCCCCTTTTCTTTCTAAACCGCCCGAATTGTTCCACGTACCAACCCTCGCACAAGCTCCAAGACAACAAACAATGTTAATAACAACCCCCACCCCGCCACTAAAAACATTCCGACCCCGCACGAATAAAATAAAGCCACCCCCCCAAAATCCAATCGGACCAACACCATACCACCTCCATCCACGGCCTCAATCCCAAACTTCCAGCACTCAGCAAGCCCTCCCCCAACCACCCCCACTCCTAACACGACAACAAGCCCCGCACCACGACTCACAACCCCCCAATCCCCCCACCCCTCCGGAAAAGGATCTGCCGCCAAGGACACAGAATAGACGAACACCACTAACATTCCCCCCAAATAAACCATAAACAGCACTAACGACACAAAAGACACGCCTAAACTCAACAACCACCCACAACCCGCAACCGCCCCCAACACTAAGCCAACCACCCCATAATAGGGCGAAGGACTAGAAGCAACTGCCAACCCCCCTAAAACAAAACACAATGATAAAAAAAGCACAAAATATGTCATAAAGTTCCTACTTGGCACCGCCCCAAGACCAATGGCCTGAAAAGCCATTGTTGTTTAAATTTCAACTACAGGAACCCCTCATTAATGGCCCCCCCCTACCCCCCCAGCACTAAAACTCTAGCTAATCAGTCATAAATCCAGGGCTCGTAAAATTATGTCCGCATTTGCATTAAACCAACTGCCCCATAACCGCATTACAGTTCAGTGCAAGCATACAGACCCTAAATTTCAGTGTAAAACAGGCATGAAAGTTAATGACCCACGCACCATAATTGCATAACAAGACAGATAAGTAATCACTACAACAATCCTACCAAAGTACCAAGTAGAGTAATGATCTTCCAAAGTACACCTACACTCACTTACTAAAACCCAACTAAACAAGTCTTATACATTGAACTTCCTCTATAAACACGGAAGTGCTTAAACACAACACATGAACAGTAGCAGGACAAATATTGTCATCGCCCCGGGATAAGGACTTCTTATCCAAAGGTGCTCTTCCACCGTTTTGCCAGCCTCATGGTTATCTATTAATCGGAGTTCTCACGTGAAATCAGCAACCCGGTGTTCGAAATGTCCTCCATTACTAGCTTCAGGCCCATTCATTCCCCCTAAACCCTAACCCAACTTGCTCTTTTGCGCCTCTGGTTCCTATTTCAGGGCCATGTCATCGATTAACGCTCTAACTATGCTCTTCACTGAGACAAGTGGTTGACTCTTGATTAGCACTTGGCCTCGTGGTAGCGACATTTTTCCTTTTTCCTGACTTTTGGTTCTTTTTTTTTTTCGGCTTCAATAAACCCTTCCAGTGCACCAGCGGTACTAATCGAGTTGTGGACATGAGCATCGCGTGATATTCTAACGGTTCCTCTCTTTCACGAGTGGATGGCGTCATGGCTTACGGGTAAGTTCGTCTCATACTTGACACTGATGCACTTGCATCCGCATTTGGTTATGGACCTTCCCCCAAACAAGATATAGTTGCTTTTTCATTAATGGTTCCCAGACATAAAATTACAAGATTACTACTCCTCTAGTTTTTCTACCAACACTAGAGAAGTCTCATCTAAAACACAAACAAAAATTTTTTGTTAACAAAAAAAATTTTTATCATTTTGTGATATTTGTTGCACGGCCTATTTTCCTACTAAACCATATTTAAACCAATTTATATCACAAAAATATGTTAACATACAATTTATTTTTTACTTAAATTTTTAACCTCCCGCTAAAATTCCACTAAAATTGCCCCCCCATACACAGCCGGCCCGCGCCAAAAATTTTTTTACTGGCTAATCCACACTAACCTAACAACAACCATCAAACAAATCACAAAACCAAATAAAAAACAAACACCTTCACAAACCAGGGAAAAATTAAACAAAATCCCTTA